TCGGAAAAGTAGTTGAAAGAATTCCAAGAATTTAGTATTCAAGTCAACGATGCATTACATTAATTCGATTCATTCAACCCTTTGTATTGAATATTTTAAAAAATTTCTTTAAAAATCAAAAAAAATATTTCATTTTTTGATTTTTCATTTTTAGCGTATTGAATATTAAAGATTATAATGATTTTAATGAGAAAGTAAAAGCGGGTAGCGGGAATCGAACCCGCATCGTTAGCTTGGAAGGCTAGGGGTTATAGTCGACGTTGATTCATCATTTTTAACGTCTCTAATTCAAAACTGAACGTGAAACTTTGGTTTCATTCAGCTCCTTTATGGAAGATGGATAAATTCCCATATTTAGCCATGAACGAAATAAAAAATCCGACCCATAACGTCTATGTCAGCTTTTATGTCTGAATCTATTCAGAACAACCCGCTTTCTAGACGATCCCTATAGAAAGATATTTTCTATTTTAACAATCTTTCTAGTTACTTCGTTCTTTACTTCTATATTGAAAGATCTTTAGGAAAAGCATTTTGTTTCTACCGAGCTAAAACAATTTATCGATCGATGTCTTTAGTAAACCAAAGACATTGTTTAATAGCTGTTTTGCTTCAATTTCCCCTATAGAAATGAAAAATTGAAGATTTAGTTACGATTAGAAATACACTTTTTATCTTTATCCATGGGTCCTTTACTTATACTCATTCAATTGGAAGTATTGATCCAATAAAAAAATTATGTTTCGTAATTTCATAATCCAATTTTTCCATTTTAAATAGGTTCTTGGATACAAATCACGAGAATGTATATTCTTCCTCGAATTTTTCATTGAGAGGTAAAGGATTCAATCCTTTTAAGAACTAAGGTTTTTGTTCGGAATGAATATTAATCAAACCGAAAGACCCTTTAACTATATAAAGGGTTATAGAACGAATCACACTTTTACCACTAAACTATACCCGCTACAATAAGATTATTGTATATAAATGCGCCTTTTGTCGACCCTAATCAAAAAACAAAAGATCAGAAAAGAATCAGGAAAACTAGAGCGTTTACCCTTTTGTATCAGAGGACCTAATGAGATTAGGAAAGGGGGATTTTTTTAATTTTAATAACTAAATAACAAGTGCTTTTTTGCCCGAGGTTTTTGTCTTGAACTTAAGCCCTAACACAAAAGTAGATTCTGGCAAGAAACGAGAGTGCCCTTTTTCTTATTTAAACCGGAATAAAAGGACTAACTAAGAAAGAAACGGCACTTTGATTCTATACCATTTGATTCTATATCATAATCATAGAAATTGAAAAAGTTCTTTTTTATCGCAATAACAAGCAATTTTTTTTTTTTATTTCTTTTTTTTTTTTTTTTCAATTTAATAAATCTTTTTATTTATGATTTGTTGGAACAAAAGGGCGGGCCCGGCTAAGTACTGACCAGGCCGGGCCGTGGAACTAAAAAGCCCCTTCGGACAAAATCACGAAATTAAAAAATAAGAGTATATACTATGACGGGCATTTTCAAGCCTTATTTTTTATAATGTAACATAGTATTATCCCTTTTCAATTGGGAGGAGAGATGGCTGAGTGGACTAAAGCGTCGGATTGCTAATCCGTTGTACGAGTTTTTCGTACCGAGGGTTCGAATCCCTCTCTTTCCGTTTTCGTTGATGGCTTGTTATTTTCTTTCGAATTTATCGCGAACTCTTTTTTTTTTTTTTTTACTAGTTCAAAATTAATAATTAAATAGGTGGAATAGATAAAATCTTACTAATAACAGTTTTACAGTTTTAAAGCAAAGAAACCCTTATTTTTTAGTCTTCGCGTCCAGGATTACGTCCCGGATCATTAGACAGGAATCCGAAGATAAAGAGAGAAACAAAGAATATCACTACCGTGTAAACAAATAGTTTGAGAGTAAGCATTACACAATCTCCAAGATTTTTTTAGGAAAAAAGAGAATAGATTCTCCACTTTTATACCACATACTCTATTTTTTTTTTACAAGAGATTAAAGTGGGGTGATCCGAACTTGTCGCGGTTGTACAATAATTTCAATATTTGAATTGAAAGTGTACGACTTATCTGATCTTATCAATTCTACGAATTTTTTTTTTTTCGAATAAATCGTGGATTTGTCTGGGACTTTATTAAAAATATCATCGAAAACTTACAGCAGCTTGCCAAACAAAGGCTAAGAGAAAAAAGAACAGGGGTATTACTGGCATAACATCTACAATTGGATTCAAAAAAGCGTAAGCTTCGGGCAATTTGGCGACGAAAAAACTACTGGAATAAAGAGCAGGATTAAGGTATATACAGATCAAACTAAAAATATTAAGCATAACAAACATTTTTTTTTTGGGGGGGGGGGATAATTGTATTTATTTTGATTGAGTTGTTAATAAATTAAATTGAGTTTATTATTATAGATATGTTATTATTGATAGAATAGAATAAAAAAAAAAATGAATAAAAATAAAATAAGATAGACCAAAAAACTTTCTTTTATTTGAACTCACCCAATCAAAAATCAATCCTTCTATATCTCAAATCAAAAGAGAATAGAATAAATCATACTTTCGTACAATATCTTAATTGAATTATATGTAATGATCAATAAATTCAGTTTAATTCTATGTCTACATGTATAGTTTACATGTATAAAAATTCTAGTAATCCATTTTATTTTATAAATAATAGATATTTTAACAGGAGTTGACGAATAACCCGTACCACTATTAGTGTAGTGTTTAATATTAGTGTTTATTAGTATCGAATAGAAATAAATGGGGCGTGGCCAAGTGGTAAGGCAACGGGTTTTGGTCCCGCTATTCGGAGGTTCGAATCCTTCCGTCCCAGAGCATACCCTGTCTATATAATAGTCTACCTGTCTATATAATAGTCTATATAATATAATAATATAGATAATATTATTATTTAGATAATATTATTATTTTTTTTTTTTTATCATAAAAAAATATATAAATATAAAATAAATATATATATAATATAAAAGATTGCCTTTTCCAACAGCCTTCTGTATTAAGTGTATTAAGATTAAGAGTAGAATATTGGGATAGAATGTGATTCTTATTTTTTTGGAGGTTTTCACAAATTTAATTGAGTTCAAATAACACGCATATCAAATAGTAAATTGAATTCATTTGCGATTCGTTAAATAGTAATGATTTTACAGTATAAATATTAAAAAAAAAGAACAACATAAAATTTCAATCTTCTCTTACATCAGTGTTTTTTTATCTATTTTTTTTTAATCACAGATTGTTTAATCTAATATTTTTTTCCCTCTCTCTTACTGATGATAAAATGATAATAAAAAACGAAAGGTCCTTGCTGGAAAACTTTCTGTTTTTCAAAATGCAAATAATTATATCGGATAGGAAATTTTTCAATCAATTAAATCTTTGTAACGAACCCCTATGAGTTCTTGGTACTTGAAGAAGTGTGAAATTGTTGAATTTATTATCACTATTATCTTACTTGAAGATACAGATTCAAAATAACTTGTTTCTTCGTATTATATTTATTTTTTCGTGTTATATTAGTTATAATTTAGTTAACTAATTTGATTTTTACAAAAATAGAAAAATAGTTTAAAATTTACAATGATTAAGAAAATAGAATTTCCAATATTAAATTCTATTAATCTCTATTAATCTAAAAAAATGGGGTTAAATTAATTTATTCTTGCTGATACTCTCCGTTTTTCATATAGAAGAAAAGGTATAGATTACTATGTATCAACCGAACCAATGATTATTCACGATTCCATAATGGAATCAATTACATATGGGTTCCAAACTGAAGGAATGTTATGGTAAAACTTCGTTTAAAACGATGTGGTAGAAAGCAACGTGCGACTTGAAGGACATGATCCGCTGTGGAGTCTTACATCCACCATTTTTATATATATTATATAGGAATGAAAGTGCTCTTGGCTCGACATCATTTGTTCTATTCCGCTGTAACCCCCCTTTTTTTGGGGGGGGGGGTGGTATAATATAGTATAGGATGGAGCTCGAGTAGAAAGTATTTTTTTCTTTTTCAGGGGCAAGAATCTAGGGTTAGTATCAATCAACAAATTGGAACAACTTCGTAAGTATATTTTCGATACATAAACTTAAAGGGGCCCATTCGAGAAAATTTCCAATTCCAAGGGAAGGTTTGAAATTGGTAAAACTTTTTCGATCAAATCAAAAGGAAAGTGTATTACGCAGGAATCCAACATTTGTATGATTCTTTGACAGAAGGAAATCGCAAAAAACGGTATGTTGCTGCCGTTTTGAAAGGATTTAAAGATCACCGAAGTAATGTCTAAACCCAATGATTCAAGGCAAAGATCCTGGAACAAGGAAATACCTTTTTCAATTGTCTTAACAACTAGATCAGAATGAAGAATCAAAATGGATTCTAAAGAAGACAATTAAAGGGTTAGAGACCGCTCAATAGATGAAATATCTAAAAGGTTGTTCTTTTGAGTTATTTCAGAGTTATCCAACTTGAGTTATGAGGGTGCAAATACGACTAATTTTCTTTTTGTTGGATAAGAATAAGAAAATAAAGTAAAATCAATAGTCTAATTAATTTTATGATTTTATGGATATATTTGATATTGTAATTTTATACATAGACATAATTTCGAATTTTCTCGAGCCGTACGAGGGAAAAACCTCTTATACGTTTCTAGGGGGGGGTATTGTTCATCTATCCCAATGAGCCATTTATCGAATAGTTGCAATTGATGTTCGAGCTCGACGAGAGGGAAGAGATCTTCGGAAAGTGGGTTTTTATGATCCGATAAAGAATCAAATTTATTTAAATGTTCCTGCTATTCTATACTTCCTTGAAAAAGGCGCTCAACCTACAGGAACTGTTCATGATATTTTAAAAAAGGCGGGGGTTTTTACGGAACTTCACCTTAATCAACAAACAAAATTCAATTAATGAAATAAAATAGAAAAAAAAAAACAAAGGACTAACC